TTTATGAATGTTGTATTAATGAACGCGGTAATCTATATCGGCGCGTTCTCGCCTCGTTTATTGCCCTCTTGTGCTGTCCTGTCGTGTCGTCAATTGACAGTATGACTTAGGGCTCAATATAATTTGAGCGACAAAAAAAAATCATATTTAGGTAAACCACCTTGAATCTACTGCAGAGTGGTAGATCTTGGATCCAAGGTATAACCCTTTGTGACTGAGAGATATAAAGACGAAAAAGACCAATGAAATCAAGTTTCAAGGTTGTATTTAATGGTAAAGTTTGATTCCCATTAAACCCCCGAATATTTTATGTGTCTCCTTTTGGTGGCTCTCAGCCTGAGTTATATTAAGTTATATTATATTATGATGGCCACAGGGCCGCCCCTATGGTCCAGTGGTTAAGACATCTCTCTTTCACGGAGAAAACGAGGGTTCAAGTCCCTCTGGGGGTATACAAGACTATAGGAGCGGGATTTCCTATCAAGTGATCTATATTTGTCAAGTCCTTCTATTAGTCTACTTAGTGGGACTTTCTATTTTATATCAAGTGATATATATTTGTAAAGTCTGCCTGGGAAACGAAAGGAAGTGGCTTATGGAACGTCTAAAATAAATTAGACGCTGGGTCGATGCCCGAGTGGTTAAAGGGGACGGACTGTAAATTCGTTGACAAGATGTCTACGCTGGTTCAAATCCAGCTCGGCCCAACAATTCGCCAATCTACTTGATAGAACCCTTAAGAAATACCTGACCTGATACAAGAGAATAAAAAAGAATCCAAATTTTCTGCAAGATCTCTTCTTATTTCCCTGGGATTGTAGTTCAATAGGCTAGAGCACCGCCCTGTCAAGGCGGACGTTGCGGGTTCGAGCCCCGTCAGTCCCGACGTATCTAATCCAATAAGTACATTAATTCGCCTCTCCATTTTCTGTCAAAGAAGGGACAGAGAGCAATTGAATTCCGAAGGGGTTTCCCCTCTTTTTTTCAGGATTCTATCGAAGAAAGAACAAACCCTAAACTAAAATGAAAAGAACTAAAATAGTGAAGTTGATAAAATATTCCATCTTTTCTCCCGCGACTAATATTTCTCATACTTCTTTTTCTTCCAAAGAAAATTGGATCATTAAAATTTAGAACCTAATTCCTCTCTTGTTCCACTTCGCTTGTATTGTTTGTTGGCGTTTTGTAGTTAATGGAAACGGACGGGTGGTTAGATGATACTTCAGTTGATGGTTCTACAAGGAAGACCTAAGGTAGGTTATAGAAAACAAAGAACATAAAAAAAAGGATAAATAAATGAATTTTTGATTGGTCCGGGAATCCAATCTTGGATTCGATATGGATAAAGGATCTTCCTATGTTATACTATTCAATTCTCGACGACGAATTAATTTAATAGCTCAGATATTTTTATTCATGATATTGATCCGATTCAAAATCATCGATAGTTAATAGTTAATGTATTCATTGAATTGACAGGCGAAAAATTTATCATCTCTATGGGATTAAATCCCGAGTTATTGTGAAATAAAAAAACGATGAGATTATGGAAGTAAATATTCTTGCATTTATTGCTACTGCACTGTTCATTTTAGTTCCTACTGCTTTTCTACTTATAATTTACGTAAAAACAGAAAGTCAAAATAATTAATTACTTTAAATGAAACTTGACTTCTGAATTATTCTCAATAGTTGAAGAAATCAAAAGAAAAGTATTCTATTTTTGCGTCTTAGATGAAATCCACGGGCTATAGTCGGCGGTATTCTATGAGATCCGAGAGTATGGTAAGTAAGAAATTTATTTCTTACTTACCATACTCTCTATTAGTGTTATAGTAGTATATAAAGTTATACTTGACTTTCTAATAAACTTGGTATACTATATTAGCTTCTATCTTCAATATATGTAGTTATTATTATTATTATTATTATCCATATATAGAATTGACGTAGGACCCAATTCTATTTCTTTGATCTATCTATTTATTCCGATTCCGATGAATCTCAAATAATTAGTCTTTATAGACTACATTTCTCCACTAGAATCCAATCCAATGGAATTTAGAAATGAAGATATTTTTATTTGAAAATTTTTCAATTTAAATAAAAAATGCGTTGCAGAACGATCTATAAAACAGTTTCATTCCTCAACTAAAGTAGGAGTGCTTCTAAAGTCCACTTCTTCCCCATACTACGAGTGAAAGGGAAAATGTAAAGACTACCATTAAAGCAGCCCAAGCGAGACTTACTATATCCATGTGAATTATGTCCCTTATCTCTATGATAGAATTATTCCATTATTGCTCACTAATAATAGTAGAATGAATGGTCCAGAGTCAAAAAAGGATTCTGGCAGAACACTATTGATGAACGAAAAAAAATCCATTTCAAAAATTCCTATATGATTTCTAATGATTTCTAATCGGGAAAGAATAAACACAAGTAAAATACACAATGACATTACAAAGGAATGTTAGTAATGGAATCCATTAATCAAATACGAGGGCCCCTTCTTTTTTTTTTTCGTGCCCTTGAAAGTCAAAATAGATCATAGATCAATTGCTAGATCATAGATCAATTGCTTTGCTATTCGTCTATATATATGTAGATTACAGTATAGAAAGCACTTTCCCCAACTAGTAGTTGAATTATCCCGGCTATACAATGTAATTCAAGACCCAATCAGTAGACATTACATTAGCAGTAGAAGAGAATCGGGAAGTCTTGCTTCGACCATTATTTCTAATTTTTCCATTAGAATCTTTCTTTGATTTGAATTTTAGATTCAAAGATTTCCAATCTTTTTTTTTTACAAAATTCCCAGAACAGAATAAAACAGCACAACAGAATAAGAAATTTCAATTCGTTTGTTGATGAGGCGGCACCCGGATTTGAACTGGGGAAAAAGGATTTGCAGTCCCCCGCCTTACCACTCGGCCATGCCGCCAAAACGATACACAATAGGAGAAAAAATTCCCCCCCCTTTTTTTACTAGACTTTAGTTTATTGTACTTGCATATTGCATCCATTTTTTAATCCTTTTTCTAAATTTAGAAAAATTAGAAAAGAAACCTTTTATTGCCCTTTTGATTGTATTTGATCTACGCCTTCGATTGATTGTATAGTATCTCAAAACACACAATGCCGAAAAACTTCCACGGACTTTTGAAAAATAAAATGTGGATTTTTACTCAAAAAAGTCAAAATTTATGACAAAGGGGAACCATTAACTATTCCTTGACTAACAATTCGTGAATGATTCTGGGATTTGAATCTAAAATTTGGTTTGCCTGATGACATAAGAAAATACAAATTTATACATACTTAATTGATTGATTCTTTTGAATCAAAAATCCTTCTCAATTTCCATTATAACAAAAATTATAAGTATATGTAAACCCCAGAACGGAAATTGTTACACAGATACAAAATTTGCTATTTAGAGTCTGTTGCCTATAAATAAAGTGAATTCGTTGGAAGAAAAAAAGGGCCCGGCTGGGTATTGACCGGGCCAGGCCCAAAAGGCACTTCGAACAAAATAAAAGCAATAAGGTCTTCTTTATTTATCTTTCTATTTGGATCTTTCGAGCATCTAAATGGAATTGCTAATTATATAATAACGATAAAGAATGTGAAAGAAATACTTTCTTTAATCCTTACTTGATGTGTACTGTAACATAGTAATTATCTTTTTCGATTGGGAGAGATGGCTGAGTGGACGAAAGCGGCGGATTGCTAATCCGTTGTACGAGTTATTCGTACCGAGGGTTCGAATCCCTCTCTTTCCGTTTCCGTTGATGACTTTTTATTTTTTTCTTTAAAATTTTGCAAACCCCTTATTTATTTTTTTACTAGTTAAATGTGTGGAATAGCTAAAATAAAATCTTAAGAAAATTGTAAAATCAAGCAAGAAAAACAAAATTTTTATTTTATTCTTCACGTCCAGGATTACGTCCTGGATCATTGGATAGGAATCCAAAGATGAAGAGAGAAACAAAGAATATTACTACTGTGTAAACGAAAAGTTTGAGAGTAAGCATTACACAACCTCCAAGATCATTTTTTGAAAAAGAAAAACGAGAAAAGATAATAGATCCTCCATTTTTATATCACATATCCTATTTTGACACCAAGAAATGAATTCTAAAAATAGAAAAAAAAATGTTCAGAAATTCAAATGAAGTTGAAATTTGTAATAAGAGTCTTTGATTACCACAAATCACTTTCATACCCACAATTAGATATTGTAAGGGACCCTAATCTAATAGGGTATTTCGCCGGAAAAAGGATTAAAATTGGGAAATAGGACGAGCCTGATTTCTCGCGGCTATTCGAAATTTCAATGTTTGAATTGAAGGTTCATACTGTCAGACTTATTTGATCTTATCATCATAAATTGTTATAATTTTTCTCGAATAAATAATGATAATGAATTTTCTAGGATAGTGTTAAAATCTTATCGAAAACTTACAGCAGCTTGCCAAACAAAGGCTAAAAGAAAAAAGAACAGAGGTATGACTGGCATAACATCTACGATTGGATTCAAAAAAGCATAGGCTTCGGGCAATTTGGCGAAGAAAAGACTACTCGGATAAAGGGCAGAATTAAGACAGATCAAACTAAAGATATTAAGCATAACAGACATTTTTTTCGTCGAGATAATTGCATTTTGATTGAGTTATTGATATAAGGAAAAATGAAGAAAGTAGGGTAGACAAAAAAATCCTTCTTTTTCCGCTCAATCAAAAATCCTCCAATTCTCAAAGGAGAATAGAAGAAATCATACTTTCATACAATATCTTAATTGAATTATATGTAATGATCAATAAATCCAATTGAATTATTATAGATATACACATTCCAAAATCCTAACACGAATCTATAATAGATTCTATAAAGAATAAAGATTTTCTCTAGATATTTGGACTGGAATTGACGAACACTTAATACCAATATTATTCTTTATTATTATTATAGTGTGCAATAAAAAAAGGAAATGGGGCGTAGCCAAGCGGTAAGGCAACGGGTTTTGGTCCCGCTATTCGGAGGTTCGAATCCTTCCGTCCCAGAGCATATCCATCCATTGTATCCTAATACTTCTTTTTTGTTCAACAAGGTTCTGTTTCAAGGTCTAATATTGGAATAGAATATTATTTCTCTTTTATTTTATATTTTTTCACAACACAAACTGAACTAAATCGAGTTCAAAATCCTTTTGTGACCCAGATAAAGATAAGATGGGGCATAGAGCATAGTTGCAGAAAGATTACTTAACCTCAGGTTAAACAAAATATGAAAAGAAAATACATATAAAACGAGGAAGTGCTTAGCCTATAGGTATGTATTGTTATCCTATTTCAGTGACAATAGTCTTTTTATTTTTGTGAAAAAGAAATTGCATCCCTAAAATAGTAAAATTGAAATATTTAACAATGAGATTTCTTTTTTTTGTTCAATGTATTTAGCTTATTTAGTTTATTTACTTTACATCATTTCATTGACAATTCTATTCGAAAAAAAGCAAAGATTTCTCTTTCTTATTCTTATGATGATGATAAGAAAATAAAAAAAGGGAGTCTTTACTATAAAACTTTACTCAAATAATGATGTAGATAGAAAGTAGGAAACTTTTTCAAATATCAAGTATCAAGATTTCTAATTTGGAATCATTCCTTATAGGTTCCATCTTTGGGAAGTTGAAAATGGGTCAGTCTATCTTATTGAGTCACTTCAAGAAGCAGAGTCAAATAGAATTTCCTTATTCGTGTGATGCTAGTTATGTTATTTCTATATTTTATTTTGATTTGATTTCTGTCTATTTCTCTTAGATAGATATTAGATATTTTTTTGCGAGATATATTTATAGAAAATTAGAAAAATGTTCATATGTTCCATTCATACAAAAAAAGCCGCGGTCTTGCTAATTTTTCTGAAGAAAAATATTTATTATATTATCTATAAAAATAAATTATTATCATTATCTATGTAGAAAATAAGAAATATAAATGACTTTGTCTCTGTACTGATTGAACCAATGACTATTCATGATTCCATAATTGAATCAATTCCATACTGATTCCAAATTCGAGGAATGTTATGGTAAAACTTCGTTTAAAACGATGTGGTAGAAAGCAACGTGCGACTTGAAGGACACGATCCCGTGTGGATTCTTATCCACCATTTTATATTAGGAATGAAGGTGCTCTTGGCTCGACGTCATTTGTTCTATTCTACTATAACTCTTCTTTTTTTTATTGGGTTATAATGTAAATAGTTCATGATGGAGCTCGAGTAGAAAGTATTGATTAATTTCTCAGGGGCAACGATCTAGGGTTAATGCCAATTAATAAATTGGAACAACTTCGTAAGTATATCTTCTATAATTAATATAGATAATAGAAATCAAAAGGATCCGATTCGAGCAAAATTGAAAAAAAAAATTGTTGGAACGGCTAAACCTTTTTCAATCCACAGTGTATCACGCACGAATCAACCGTTGGTATGATTCTTTGATAGAAAGAAATCACAAAAGGGGTATGTTGCTACCATTTTGAAAGGATTAAGAAGCACCGAAGTAATGTCTAAACCCAATGATTTAAAACAAAGATAAAGGATCCCAGAACAAGGAAACACCACTTTAATTGTCTCACGGATCCGAATAAAGAATCCAAATATATTTTAAACGAGACAAAAAGGGTGGGTTAAAGACCACTCAATAAAAAAAATAGATTCAAAATTAAAGAAAAATCTTTCAAATTTTTGAATTATTGAACTTGAGTTATGAGTACAAATGATTTTTTTTTCAGGAAGGAAGCGAAATAAAAAAGACTATACTATGACTATGAGTTTAATTATAGAATAATTTATTTTATATGGATTCCTTTCCTATTTATTATAATTTTATCCATAGACAAAACTTCGAATCATTTTTTCTCGAGCCGTACGAGGATAAAACTTCCTATACGGTTCTAGGGGGGGTTCTTTTTCATCTACATCTATCCCGATGAGCCGTCTATCGAATCGTTGCAATTGATGTTCGATCCCGAAGAGAAGGAAGAGATCTTCGGAAAGTGGGTTTTTATGATCCGATCAAGAATCAAACTTATTTAAACGTTCCCGCAATTCTCTATTTCCTTGAAAAAGGTGCTCAGCCTACAGAAACTGTTCAGGATATTTTAAAAAAGGCAGAGGTTTTTAAGGAACTTGGCTCTAATCAAAACAAATTCAATTAAATTAAGGAAATAAAAACTAAGGGTAGGATAGTGATTTCTATATCATTTTGGATATCTTTTCTATACTTTGTTTTTTTATTTCCTTCTTTTCTTGCTCTATTCGTATCTATTTATCATATCATTGATAATTGATAATAATAATTTTCTAAGGAAAACCTTATTTGATTTATCCTCACAAAATAGCAAATTCCTGCAATTGGGCGGTTTTCATTCGAACTCTAATACCAAGTAAGAAACAAGGACTCGAAGTTATTCTATATAGATTCAC